ATGGAAGAAGGAACCGAGAAGGAGGTATCAGCAACAACTGGTTTTATTACGGGACAGCTCATGATGTTCATATCGATCTATTATGCGCCTCTGCATCTAGCATTGGGTAGACCTCATACAATAACTGTCCTAGTTCTACCGTATCTTTTGTTTCATTTCTTCTGGAACAATCACAAAAACTTTTTTTATTATGGATCTACTACCAGAAATTCAATGCGTAATCTCAGCATTCAATGTGTATTCCTGAATAATCTAATTTTTCAATTATTCAACCATTTCATTTTACCAAGTTCAACGTTAGCCAGATTAGTCAACATTTATATGTTTCGATGCAACAACAAGATGTTATTTGTAACAAGTAGTTTTGTTGGTTGGTTAATTGGTCACATTTTATTCATGAAATGGGTTGGATTGGTATTATTCTGGATACGGCAAAATCATTCTATTCGATCTAATAAGTACCTTGTGTCAGAATTGAGAAATTCTATGGCTCGAATCTTTAGTATTCTCTTATTTATCACCTGTGTCTACTATTTAGGCAGAATGCCGTCGCCTATTGTCACTAAGAAACTGAAAGAAACCTCAGAAATGGAAGAAAGGGGAGAAAGTGAGGAAGAAAGCGATGTAGAAACAACTTCCGAAACGAAGGAGACTAAACAGGAACAAGAGGGATCCGCCGAAGAAGACCCTTCCCTTTGTTCGGAAGAACAGGAAGATCCGGAAAAAATAGATGAAACGGAAGAGATCCGAGTGAATGGAAAGGAAAAAACAAAGGGGGAATTCCACTTTCACTTTAAAGAGACATGCTATAAAGATAGCCCAGTTTACGAAGATTCTTATCTTGATAGGTATCAAGATAATTGGGAATTGGGAAGACTTAAAGAAGAGAAAAATGAAAAGACTTATTTCTGGTTTGAAAAACCTCTTGTGACTTTTCTTTTCGATTATAAACGATGGAATTGTCCATTGCGATATATAAAAAATGATCGGTTTGAAAATGCTGTACGAAATGAAATGTCACAATATTTTTTTTATACATGTCCAAGTAATGGGAAACAAAAAATATCTTTTACATATCCACCTAGTTTATCGACTTTTTCGGAAATGATAGAACGAAAAATTTCTTTGTACACGACAAAGAAATTATCCCATGGAGACCTGTATAATTATTGGGTTTATACCAATGAACAAAAAAAATAATAAAAATATTGATACATAAAAAAAATATAAGAATAAATAAGACGAGATTCGCCCCCCCCCCATATATCTGATCCCTTCACCTATAAGGGAACTTGTAAGGCCAACTCCATTTGTAATTCCATCAATTATATGTCTATCAAAAAATTGAGTTAGCTTGGTTAATCCTCTTATACCCATGGCTAAAACTCTAGTATAAAAAATATCTATGTAACCACGATTATATGACCAATTGTATATAACACTTTTTATTTGGTCCAAGATAATTCTCTTAGGGCCCCCTTTTACAAATGAATTGATTAAGTCCAAATTCTGGAAAAATGAATAAACAGACCCATATAAAATATATGCTATGAATAATCCGAAAATGGCTATACTTACTGAAAAAATGGAATTTGTAAAAAATTCATACCAATTCACAGAATAATTCGAATTTGGATGGAAAATATTTTGGGATGGGGTTAACCATTTCGATAATATATCAAAATCCATTACTCCTTGATCAAAAGAAATTCCTATGGATCCAACGAACAAAGTAAATAGTACCAATACAAGCAGAGAAAATAGCATAGTATTGTCTGATTCGTGAGGATACATGGAAGTATATTTATTTCCAAAGTAAGTACTAAAGTATCGTATCTTATCATTATCAATAATTTTATATGTATCTTTTGAAAAAAAGTAGACCTTACTATTCATTGTTGATAAAAGTAAATTTTTATTGACTGTTTTTGGTGCTTCTTTTCCCCATAGAGATATTGAATAGAACGAGTTATTTTTAGTGCTACTGTGATTTTGAAAAGAAACGCGAAAATACCCATCAAAGGTAAGTAAATATACCCGAAACATATAAAATGCGGTTAATCCTATTGTGAAATAAGGTATTATTGCAAAAATTGGTGAATATAACCAAGTATCATTAAGAATTTCATCTTTGGACCAAAAACAAGCAAGAGGTGGAATACCACAAAGAGAAAGTGTACCTAATAAAAAAGTAGTTCTTGTAATTGGAACATATCTTGTTAAACCACCCATAAGAACCATATTCTGACTTTTTTCTGGTGAATATCCAACAATAGGTTCCATTGAATGAATAATAGATCCAGATCCCAAAAACAATAAAGCTTTAGAATAGGCATGAGTGATCAAATGGAATAAAGCTGCTCGATAAGAACCTATACCTAGAGCTAACATAATATAACCTAATTGAGACATTGTAGAATAGGCTAAACTTCTTTTAATGTCTCTTTGAGCAAGAGAAAAAGTCGCTCCTAATAGTACTGTTATTATACCTATTAAAGAAATGAAATTCATTATATAAGGTATGTCTATGAAAAGAGGAATAAGCCGAGCTACAAGAAAAATTCCTGCTGCTACCATAGTAGCAGCGTGTATAAGGGCCGAGATAGGAGTAGGTCCTTCCATGGCATCAGGTAACCATACGTGGAGGGGGAATTGTGCAGATTTGGCAACTGCACCGACAAATAATAAAGAGGCACACAAAGTAGCAAATAAGGAGCTGACCCCATTATTATGGATCAAGTTATTAGCTATTTCGAACAAATCTCGAAATTCCAAACTACCTGTTATCCAATAAAGACCTAAGATTCCTAATAATAAACCAAAATCTCCTACACGGTTAGTTACAAAAGCTTTTTGACAAGCACTTGCGGCAATCGGTCGTGTGAACCAAAACCCTATTAATAAATATGAACACATTCCCACTAGTTCCCAAAAAATATGAATTTGTATCAAATTAGAACTAGTAACTAATCCCAACATGGAAGTATTGGAAAAACTCATATAAGCAAAAAATCTCAAATATCCTTGGTCGTGAGACATATAATTGTCACTATAAATAAGAATCATGACTCCAACAGTAGTAATTAGTATTGACATAATAGAAGTAAGTGGATCGATCAAATATCCAAACTCTAAGGAAAAATCAATATCTATGGTCCAAGACCATAGATATTGATAAATAAAACTTCCATTTATTTGTTGAATAGACAGACAGGCCGAAAATCCCATAGCTATACTTAACAGAAAAATACTAGGAAAAGCCCATATACGACGAATATTTTTTGTTGCTGTCGGAATAAGTATAAGTCCAAATCCGATTGACATAGTAACCATAAGTGGAAGAAAAGGTATTATCCATGCATATTGATATGTATGTTCCATAAGAAAACAAACAAATTGAGATTTTTTTTTTATAATTTATAATTGTTTCCGATTCACCAATTCTTAAATAATGAAAAAAAAAAATAAAAAAATATATATATAAAATTATAATATATATATATTAATAATAATATATATATATTAATAATTAAATAAAATATTAATACATATATTAATACATATATATATATAATTTGTTAATATGTTAATATATAAATATATATATATTATTTGTTATTTTATGTTAAATGTTAAATTATGTTAAATGTTGAAAGTTAAAAAAAACTATTATTCACAGAATAAAGTATAGATAATGATTAAAAAAACGATCTATTCCGAACAATACATGTCTTTCACATACAACGATAAATAAAAATGAGTAACCCTTTTTTGAATGGCAGTTCCAAAAAAATGTATTTCTATGTCAAAAAAACATATTCGTAGGAATATATGGAAGAAAAAAGGATATTTAACTGGAGTAAAAGCTTTTTCTTTAGCGAAATCGGTTTCTACCGGACATTCAAAAAGTTTTTTTGTGCCACAAAAAAATAATAAAGTCTTGGGATAATCGTAATTGACATAGCCCGAAGAACTGAAAATTTTTTAAGATGAACGATTCACATTAATTAATGTATTGAACTACTCAATATTAGTTATAACTAGCTGCTGTGGTATGTAGAATAAGAGTTTTCTGTATATTGGGTTATTATTAAGAATAGTATTTTTTCCCTATCCATTAACTTTTCACAATAGAAAAAAATAGGATTAAGATTTTCTATTGTGAATAGTACAATTGCCATAGAAATTTAAACTCTTTTGTTTTGTTATATGCCTAGTCTAAAACTTAATTGGTTTGGTAAATGTTACCTTATTTATATTATATACATATACACAATAAAGAGTATTAATACTTAATGATACTAAAGTATCGGAATCGTTAGAAAAATTCCAAATGGATTTAGTGATGAAATTTTAATACATATGAGATCTTAGTTATTTGATTTTTTTTTTTCAATGAAAAAAAATCAATCTTTTTTCATTTGGAATCCGATGAAATCGGATAAATGAAAAACAAATCATCAAAAAAAAATAGAAAAAAAAAGGACAATTCTTAATTCTATACCTCGACTGAGAGCAAAACTATCAAAATTTCAACTGTATCGGGGGAGCTTAGTTTATAGTACGTGAAAGTTGATTGTTAAAACTGAACCTAGGACGATACTAACTAAGGATTATTTTATTGAAGATTCAAATATGAATTTAAACGAGTCTTTTTTCATCGATTCTAATGTTTCCTAAACTATATTGAATCCTTGATTCTTGACGATTCAACATGAATTGAATATTATTATTTCAAGTAAGCCGCCATGGTGAAATCGGTAGACACGCTGCTCTTAGGAAGCAGTGCTAGAGCATCTCGGTTCGAGTCCGAGTGGCGGCACCCTCTACAAGAGACACAATGTATCCTATAATGTATTCAATTTCCGATTTCAATTCTGTAATGGGACACTTTTTTTATGATATTTGTGACTTTAGAACATATATTAACTCATATCTCTTTTTCGATCATTTCAATTGTGATTACGATTCATTTAATGAACTTATTAGTCTATGAAATT